TTTTTAGTATGATCTTTTTTATCACCAGTGTCTACTATTTAGGCAGAGTACCGTCGCCTATTTTAACTAAGAAACTGAAAGATATCCCCCAAAAAAAAGGGGAAGAAGCTGATATAGAAGAAGCTGATATAGAAGAAGAAAAAACTTTCGGGACTAAACAGGAAGAAGAGGAATTCAAAGAAAAACTTAAAAATAAAAAGAAAGACCCCTTCTGGTTTGAAAAACCTCTTGTGACTCTTCTTTTTGACTATAAACGATGGAATCGTCCATTGCGATATATCAAAAATGATCAATTTGAAACAGCTGTAAGAGATGAAATGTCACAATATTTTTTTTCTACGTGTGTAAGTGATGGAAAACTAAGAATATCTTTTACATATCCACCGAGTTTATTAACCTTTTTTGAAATGATACGCAAAAAGTTGTTTTTGTGCACGACAGGAAAAGGAAAAGTATCCGAAGAAGAGCTATATAATAATTGGGTCCATATCAATGAGCAAAAACGAAACAATCTAAGCAACGAATTTGCCAATCGAATCGAAGCACTAGATAAAGCACTAGACAAAGAGTCTTTTGATCCAGATATACTCGAAAAAAGGACTAGATTATACTTATACAATGATGAAACTGAACAAAAATGCTTACCTAAATTGTATGATCCTTTTTTGAACGGACCTCATCGCGGGACAATAAAAAATGTGGATTCAGACTCAGCCACGAACAGTCTTTTAATCACCTCAATGGAAGATTCTAAAAAAAACATTTGTGAAAATAAACTTTTTGTTTTCCTTACTCAAGATTTTGATGAATTTGCAGAGCAGCTATATGAAGATGAAGGAGAACTAGGAGAGGAATTCCTTGAAGAAGAAGAAGAAGAAGAAGCAAAAGTTGATAATGAAATTCCTAATGATCAAACAAATGAAATTGAAAAAAAGGTTCCTCGATGGTCATACAGATTGCTTGACGAGTTCGAAGTGGAAGAACGACTGAAGATAGAAAAAGAAGAAAAAGAAAAAGAAGAAAAAGAAAAAAAAGAAAAAGAAAAAGAAGGAGAAGAAAAAGAAGGAGAAGAAAAAGAAGGAGAAGAAAAAGAAGGAGAAGAAAAAGCAAAACCGGAGGCCAGTATTCGTTCCCGCAAATCAAAATACGTACTAGTTTATACTGAGACCGAGGACGAGGACGAGGACGAGAAGGATAAGACGACTCCTTCCACCGGTACTACTACCGAGACAACTACCAATACTACTATTGGGAATACTAGTAATACTACAGAGAATACTAGTAATCAGGATAACGATGAAGAGAAGAAGGATGAGCCAGAGGAACTATATTTGACACGTTATGCACTACAATCGGATTATAACCGAGATCTAATCATGGGATCCACGCGCGCTCAACGAAGTAAAACCGCTATTTTGGGTTTGTTTCAACCAAGAGTGCGTTCCCCACTTTTTTTGGACAGAGGAGACGTAACTTTTTTTTCTTATTTTGGTATTTCCAAACTACTTAATTTTTTTTTCAGAAATTGGATAAGAATAAAAAAAGTCAGGGAATCAAAAATTGAAAATTCTAAAACGCAAGAAACAAAAGAAAAAAGAAAACAAGTTGAAAAAAGAGCGGAGGATGAGCGGGTAAGAATATCGGAAATGTGGGATACTATAGATTATGCTCAACCACTGCGAGGTTGTTTGTTACTAACCCAATCGATTCTTAGAAAATATATCGTATTACCCTCATTAATAATAATTAAAAATGTTGGCCGTATGTTATTATTTCAAATTCCCGAATGGCGCAAGGATTGGAAAGCGTGGCATAACGAAATGCATGTTAAATGCACTTATAATGGTGTTCAATTGTCAGAAAATGAATTTCCGAAAGATTGGTTAACAGATGGTATTCAGATAAAGATTTTATTTCCTTTCTGCCTGGAACCTTGGCATGGAGCTAAAGTAGAATTGGATCATAGAGATCCAATGAAAAAGAAGAGAAAAAGAGATGATTTTTGTTTTTTAACAATTTGGGGACTGGAAGCTGAACGTCCTTTTGGTTCTCCCCGAAAACGACCTTCCTTTTTTAAACCTGTTTTGAAAGAAATAAAAAAAAAACTCTTAGTTGTAAAAGAAAAAACACAAAGGATTCTTTATTTAAAAATATTTCTATTTTTAAATAAAGAATCTCCAAAACTAAGCCCAATTCCTTTATTGGAAATAAAAGAAGCGAGTATAAATACAAATCAAGAAAATGATATAATAAGTAATCAGATTTTTAATGAATCGTCTATTAAATCCGTGGATTGGATAAATTATTCACCGACTGTAAAAAAAATAAAGGATGTGTCCGATAGGACAAATATAATTAGAAATCAAATCGAAAAAATCAAAAAAGACAAGAACAAAATCTTACAAATTCCTGATATAAACATTAGTCCTAATGAAACGAGTTGTGATGATAAGAGATTAGAATCACCGAAAGATATTTGGCATATATTAAAAATATTAAAAAGAAGAAGTACCCGATTAAAATGGAAATGTTATTATTTTTTAAAATTTTTAATTGAAAGGCTTTACATAGAGATTCTTTTATCTATTAAAAAAAAAATTCAAGAAAAAATAACAATTATAAAAATCGTTGTAAAACTCTTTCTTAAATTACTTGAATTAAAAAACAAAATTTTTGAGAAAAATAATTTCACCGAAAAAAGAAATCAAGAAAGAATTGATGAAACAAATCAAAATACAATTCGTTTTATTTCGACTATAAAAAAATTATTTTCTAATACTAATATTAGTAACAAAAATTCACCTATTTTTTCTGAACCAGCTTCCTTGTCACAGGCATATGTTTTTTACAAATTATCCCAAACCTCAGGTTTTAACACAAATCACTTGAGATCTGTACTTCAATATCAGGGAACACTTCTTTTTCTTAAGGATAGAATAAAGAATTCCTTTAAAAGAAAAAAGAATTCCTTTAAAAGACAATGGAAAAACGCGTTAAAACATTATCCCTATCAATACATTATATCTCAGACTAGCTGGTCTCGATTATTAGCGAAAAAATGGCAAAAAAAAATTCATCAAAGTTGTATAGGTCAAACTCAAAAATCACCAAATTTTGATTTAGATGAAAAAGACCAATTAATTCATTACGAGAAACACAAAAATTTTGCAGTGGATTCAATACTGAATCAAAAAAAGAAATTGAAAAATTACAAATATGATCGTTTAGCCCATAACTGGCTTCATTATAAAGATAAGAAGGAATCCTATTTTTTTAGATCAAGAAACGAAGACGAAGAGTTTCTCGATAATTACAACACGTCTAATCCTAAAAATGTTTATATGCCGGTAGATATATCTCTTAATAATTATCTAATAGAAAATTCTGATACGAATCGAAATTTGGATAGAAAATATTTTGATTGGAATTTTTTTGATTTTTCTTTTAAAACAAAAATCAATATTAAGCGCTGGACAAATATGGAAAATGAGGTCACTGTTTATAAAAAAAATAAAAAAACTCTGGCTAAGTATTATCAAATAATTGAGCAAAGTGATAAGAAGGATTATTTTTCTAGCTTGATTCGTAAAAAAATCAACCTAGCCAATCCAACAATAACTTCCTTTAACTGGATGAAAATGAATGAAGAAATACAATATAAGCCTATATCTGATATGGATGATTGGTTTTTCCCAGAATTAGTGTCACTTTATGATGCATATAGGATGCAACCTTGGATCATCCCAATAAATTCTCTTACTTTAAATTTAAATGGAAATGATAACCTTGGTTCACAAAACAATCTCGAAGAAGAACAAAAAAATGACTTTCAGCAGATATTCTCTAATCAAAACAAATTAGAAACTAAAAAAAAGAAGCCAGTACAAGGAAATATTCAATCAGAGACACAAAAAAAGGGGAATCAGGGATCGGATTTATCAAACCAAGAAAAAAAAGATAAAGAAGAAAAGAAAAAAGATAATGCGGGAGGATCAGACAGTCAAAAACCCAAAACAAAAACCAAAAAGAAAAAGCCATCTATGCTCGCTATACTAGTGGAATTAGATTTTTTCCTGAAAAGGTTTTATGGTTTTCAATTAAAATGGGATGATCTTGTGACTGAAAAAATGATCAATAATATCAGAGTATTTTGTCTACTGCTTAGATTGGAAAACCCAAATAAAATTGCCATAGCCTCTATTAGAAGAGGCGAACTGAGTATGGATGTAGTGCCAAATGCGAAAACTTTAACTGTTGCAAAATTACTAAAAAACGGAACATTGCTTGTTGAACCAAATCGGATATCTATAAATTGGGATGAGAAATTTATTATGTATCAAATCCTAGCTATTTCACTGATACATAAAAATAAGTACCAAACTAATCGAGGATACCAAGAAAAAAGCAATGTTGATAAGATAAAAAGAAATAAGAAAAAACGAAATGTTACTAGGTGGGGTCTTGATAAATCCATTGCACGACATCAAAGGTTTTTTAGGAATAAAGACAAAAATCATTATGATTGGCTTGTTCTTGAAAATATTTTATCTCCTAAACGTCGTAGAGAATTGAGAATTCGAATTTGTTTAAATTCGAAGAATGTAAATGTTGGGGATAGAAATACAGTATTTTGCAATGGTAACAATGAAAGTAACTGTGTCCCATTTTTTAATAAAGGACGGCATCTTGATAAAGATACAAAAAATTTGATGAAGTTAAAATTGTTTCTTTGGCCAAATTATCGATTAGAAGATTTAGCTTGCATGAATCGCTATTGGTTTGATACCTATAATGGTAGTCGTTTCAGTATGTTAAGAATACACATGTATCCGCGTAGTTGATGATACACTTCTTATGTATCATGTACCATAATGTAACAAGTGTTACATTATGGTACATGATACTGATTCAATGATTTTATCAGATCAGAAATGAATTGGGGGAATCCTCTCATCTTAGATCCAAATTTTGGGGTGCAAAATTGAACATCTATCCTCTTTTTGTATTTATATTCAAAATTTGAAAATTGATTTATTAAAAAAAAAAAAGAAGTATATGAATAAATCCAGATTAATTTATATTTATTGTGTATAACAAATTAAAATGAATTATTATTACAGATCGCTAAAATCCATATTTGTAAAAAAAAATAAATAAAAAACACAGGGAGGGGGCAAAGAATTATGGTAAAAAATTCATTCATCTCGGTTATTTCGCAAGAAGAAAAAGAGGAAAATAGGGGGTCTGTTGAATTTCAAATATTCAGTTTCACCAACAGGCTACGCAGACTTACTTCACATTTAGAATTGCACAGAAAAGATTATTTATCCCAGAGAGGTCTCCAGAAAATTTTGGGAAAACGTCAACGGCTACTGGCTTATTTGTCAAAGAAAAATAGAGTACGTTATAAAGAATTAATAAATCTATTGGATATTCGCGAGCCAAAAACTCGTTAAGTTAATTTAAAATTCGTTTTAAATTATTTGATTTATTATATTTATATTAGATTATTTTATTCATTTTGATGAACTTCGTTTTCAGCAATTAATGGAATAATGAATCGGAGAAAAATATATGACTGTACCAACTACAAGACAAGATCTCATGATAGTCAATATGGGTCCTCACCACCCATCAATGCATGGTGTTCTTCGACTCATTGTTACTCTTGATGGCGAAGATGTTATTGACTGTGAACCCGTATTGGGTTATTTACACAGAGGAATGGAAAAAATTGCAGAAAATCGAACCATTATACAATATCTGCCTTATGTAACACGTTGGGATTATTTAGCTACTATGTTTACAGAGGCAATAACGGTAAATGCACCGGAACAGTTGGGAAATATTCAAGTACCTAAAAGAGCCAGCTATATTAGAGTCATTATGCTGGAATTGAGCCGTATAGCTTCTCATTTGTTATGGCTTGGCCCTTTTATGGCGGATATCGGTGCGCAGACCCCTTTCTTCTATATTTTTCGAGAGAGAGAGTTGATATATGATCTATTCGAAGCTGCCACCGGTATGCGAATGATGCACAATTTTTTCCGTATCGGGGGAGTAGCTGCTGATCTACCTCATGGCTGGATCGATAAATGTTTGGATTTCTGTGATTATTTTCTAACAGGGATTAGTGAATATCAAAATCTTATTACGCAGAATCCTATATTTTTGGAACGAGTTGAAGGAGTGGGCTTTATTAGTGGAGAGGAAGCAATAAATTGGGGCTTATCCGGACCCATGCTACGAGCTTCCGGAATTCCATGGGATCTTCGTAAAGTTGATCATTATGAGTGTTATGACGAATTTGATTGGGAAGTACAATGGCAAAAAGAAGGAGATTCATTAGCTCGTTATTTAGTCCGAATTAGTGAAATGACGGAATCTATAAAAATTATTCAACAAGCTCTGGAACGAATTCCGGGGGGGCCTTATGAGAATTTAGAGGTACGGCGTTTTGATAGAGCAAGGGATTACGAATGGAATGATTTTGATTATCGATTCATTAGTAAAAAACCTTCGCCCACTTTTGAATTGTCGAAACAAGAACTTTATGTGAGAGTAGAAGCCCCGAAGGGGGAATTGGGAATTTTTCTGATAGGAGATCAGAGTGTTTTTCCTTGGAGATGGAAAATTCGTCCGCCAGGGTTTATCAATTTGCAAATTCTTCCTCAGCTAGTTAAAAGAATGAAATTGGCTGATATTATGACAATACTAGGTAGTATAGATATCATTATGGGAGAAGTTGATCGTTGAAATGATAATTGATACGACAAAAGTACAACAAGCTATCAATTCTTTTTCCAGATCGGAATCCTTAAAAGAAGTTTATGGACTCATAGGGCTGCTTGTTCCTATTTTTACTCCTTTATCGGGAATCCTAATAGGGGTACTAGTTATTGTGTGGTTAGAAAGACAAATATCTGCGGGGATACAACAACGTATTGGACCCGAATACGCAGGGCCTTGGGGAATTCTTCAAGCTCTAGCAGATGGGACTAAACTACTTTTTAAGGAGGATCTTCTTCCCTCTAGAGGGGATATTCGTTTATTCAGTATCGGACCTTCTATAGCGGTTATATCCATTTTACTAAGTTATTCAGTAATTCCTTTTGGCTATCACCTTGTTCTAGCCGATCTCAGTATCGGTGTTTTTTTATGGATTGCAATTTCAAGTATTGCCCCTATTGGACTTCTTATGTCAGGATATGGATCGAATAATAAATATTCCTTTTTAGGTGGTCTCCGAGCTGCTGCTCAATCGATTAGTTATGAAATACCATTAACTCCATGTGTTTTATCAATTTCTCTACGTGCGATTCGTTAGAACATTCGCTCTTTTTTACTTTACCTATTTTTTTTTCATTCTAGGAAAAAGATTGAACCTAATGAATAGATATATTCATTTTGTATTCATCATTCAGAGCGATGAACTAAACCAGATAGTAATATGAGTGAAACAAAACAGCTTAGAAATTGGCAGTAAAAATTTGAGTCTCATTCCCTAGGTACAAGAGTTTTTAAAAAGTAAATATAAGCAGCAGAATCCCCAGAATTGGTGAATTATTCACCGTAGTTTGAAGCGGGTATAAACGATTAACCTGTATGGAGTCTTTTTTTTTTTTACTATTGTTTGTAGTACCATACCGGGGGTCGAGAAAAAATTAGTGGACGGTTAGGAATACCAAGGTACACAAAGGATTTGTAATGGAGATAATATAAGTTATCCTTAAAGGGTATTTCCGCAAAAAAGGAATCCTAAGGGGGCTTTAAGTTAGTAGAAACAATCGAGCAGTACTTCCCCACGATCCCGATCCAGAGTATGCTCCTATCCACTGATTAAAGAAAGTACTATCAGGAACGAAGTAATCCTTTATTTTCTTTAGATTTCTTTCTTTGAGAAAGAAGAATAAGAACGAAAGAAATGGAGTGCATTTCCAATGAAAAAAAAAAATTTCTTTATTTATCCGTATTAATACAGATAGAATTCTTATCATGATACAAGAACTAATAGAATGTGGAATTTTTTTCGTAATTAAAAGATATAAGTTGAATTTTTTATGAGTATTTTATTTAAGGATTGAGTTATTACTGAACAAAGACCCATTTAAATTCTAAAGGATAAGATCAATTCAGAAGCGCTTTTTTGTTATTTATATATTTATAGCAGACAGAATTGCATTGGTCTAATTTTGGACTCTCCGATGTATCTTTACCCGATCTACTCTACAAACAAAACATATCGAAAAAATTCAGTCCTTATATTTATTTGTGGCCATGGGGGAGCCGTATGAAGCCAAAGTCTCATGTACGGTTTTGCAATAGCGATGAGACCAGTGATGTTATCATCGACTATGATTATCTAACAGTTCAAGTACAGTTGATATAGTCGAGGCGCAGTCAAAATATGGTTTTTGGGGGTGGAATCTATGGCGTCAACCTATAGGGTTTATGGTTTTTCTAATTTCTTCCCTAGCAGAATGTGAGAGATTGCCTTTTGATTTACCAGAAGCAGAAGAAGAATTAGTTGCGGGTTATCAAACCGAATATTCTGGTATAAAATTTGGTTTATTTTACGTTACTTCCTATCTAAACCTACTAGTTTCTTCATTATTTGTAACAGTTCTTTACTTGGGCGGTTGGAATCTCTCTATTCCGTACATATTTATGCCAGATCTTTTGGGAATTAATGAAGTGCGCGGAGTCTTTGAAACGACAATAGGTCTCTTTATTACATTAGCTAAAGCTTTTTTGTTCTTATTCATTCCTATCACAACAAGGTGGACTTTACCTAGGATGAGAATGGACCAACTATTGAATCTTGGGTGGAAATTTCTTTTACCTGTTTCTTTAGGTAATCTATTATTGACAACTTCTTCTCAACTGCTTTCACTGTGAAGACATAGGATATTTTCAATTCAAAACTTTTCTAAACCAAGAGAAAGAAACATTAAATTATTTATAGATATTCACGATATGTTCCCTATGGTAACCGGGTTCTTGAATTATGGTCAACAAACAGTCCGAGCAGCAAGGTATATTGGTCAAAGTTTTATGATTACCTTATCCCACGCAAATCGTTTACCTATAACTATTCAATATCCTTATGAAAAATTGATCACATCGGAACGTTTCCGCGGTCGAATACATTTTGAATTTGATAAATGTATTGCTTGTGAAGTATGTGTTCGTGTATGCCCTATCGATCTACCCGTTGTTGATTGGAAATTGGAAACTGATATTCGAAAGAAACGATTGCTTAATTACAGTATTGATTTCGGAATCTGTATATTTTGTGGTAACTGCGTCGAGTATTGTCCAACAAACTGTTTATCAATGACTGAAGAATATGAACTTTCTACTTATAATCGTCACGAATTGAATTATAATCAAATTGCTTTGGGTCGGTTACCTATGTCAATAATTGGAGATTACACAATCCAAACAATTATGAATTCAAATCCAATAAAAAACCAGGGGTAAAACTCTCGATTCAATAACAATTACCACTTCTTAAAATTCTGTTTTGCTCTAAAGGAACGAAACTTCTTTCATTTTGCTTAGTCAATAACTCAGAATGCTAACCAAAGATTAGTGAGACTCATGACGTGCTTTGTATTGAAAAGAAAATATATTCATATATCTGTTCTGTGATGATTTCAAAATCGGAAAAAATATTCTATATTTGTATTTTTATTTATATATATAAAATATATAAAATCGAGAAATTCAATTCAGAACGGCCCTTTTTCGTATAGAGAAACGGGATGCAATTCAAATTAATAAGTATATCTACAGCAACCAACACCCCTTTAGTATCGTATTTAATTCAATTTCTATTAGGAACGTAAAAAAAAAATAGGGTAATGTCTTTTTTCCTGGTCTGGTCAATAAGGTCATGAAACATTTCGAATTTAATTTTCTCCTATTTTACATATAATGGATTTACCTGCGCCAATACATGATTTTCTTTTAGTATTTTTAGGGTTGGGTCTTATAGTCGGCGGTTTAGGAGTAGTCTTATTTACCAATCCAATTTATTCTGCCTTTTCGTTGGGATTGGTTCTTGCGTGTATATCCTTATTTCATATTCTATCGAACTCCCATTTTGTAGCTGCTGCACAACTTCTTATTTATGTGGGTGCCATAAATGTCTTAATTGTATTTGCTGTTATGTTCATGAATGGCTCAGAATATTATAACGATTTCCATCTTTGGACCGTTGGAGATGGGATCACTTCACTGGTTTGTACAAGTATTTTAGTTTCACTAATTACTACTATCTCAGATACGTCATGGTACGGTATTATTTGGACCACAAGATCAAACCAAATTATAGAGCAAGATTTGATAAACAATGGTCAACAAATTGGAATTCATTTATCAACAGATTTCTTTCTTCCATTTGAACTTATTTCTATAATTCTTTTAGTTGCCTTGATCGGTGCAATTGCTATGGCTCGTCAGTAAAGTAATAAATACGAAAAAAGGACTTCAGTTGTTCTGTCTTATCTCCTCTATTTTCCTTCAATTCCATTTGAATTTTCAGATTCTTCATGTATTAAAAGGTCAATGTTTTAGTTCGATCTATTACCAATACTTTTCTTTATTATGGACTTGTTATATTCTAGTCAATCGAATCGATTGAATTATTGTTCATATTGAAATGAATCGAGATTGAATTGATGGGGAAGTAGTTCAATGATGCTCGAACATGTACTTGTTTTAAGTGCCTATTTATTATCCATCGGCATCTATGGATTGATTACAAGTCGAAATATGGTAAGAGCACTTATGTGTCTTGAGCTTATACTGAATGCGGTTAATATGAATTTCGTAACATTTTCTGATTTATTTGATAGTCGCCAATTAAAAGGAGACATTTTCTCGATTTTTGTTATAGCTATTGCAGCCGCTGAAGCAGCTATTGGCTTAGCTATTGTTTCATCAATTCATCGTAACATAAAATCAACTCGTATCAATCAATCGAATTTGCTAAATAAATAGTAATGAGCAATAAATAGTGGTAATCATAGGTATTTACATATAAATAAAAAATAAGGAATATTCACTAATTCAAATTAACATGTGCGGTATAAACCAGAAACCTATGACCGTTTTTGCTAAAACGTAAGAAATCAAAGTATCTTGGCCTTCTCTCATGAGCAGATCCAGAAGTAGATTGATTACAAACAAGTTCTGGTAAATCTAACTCATTGATTCGTCTGGTGTATAAATCTATGACTCATTTACTAACTTACTAGATCGAAATTTTATGACGTTCAAAAATTTTATAGATCCAATGTCACATTCAGTAAAGATTTATGATACATGTATAGGGTGTACTCAATGTGTACGAGCCTGCCCCACAGATGTATTAGAAATGATACCCTGGGACGGATGTAAAGCTAAGCAAATTGCTTCGGCCCCAAGAACAGAGGACTGTGTAGGTTGTAAAAGGTGTGAATCCGCCTGTCCAACAGATTTCTTGAGTGTACGGGTTTATTTATGGCATGAGACAACCCGCAGTATGGGGCTAGCTTATTGACTTATTGATACGTTGCAAAAAACTCCACTTACACCCATTTGATTTCTCTTTACCGACAAAACCCCGTACTCTCAAAAACGATATATAATTATTTTAGAGGTACGGGGTTTTCTGGCCAAAGCGTATCTTGTCTTTACCACGAATTCTTTTCCTTGGTTAACAATAATTGTTATTTTTCCGATATTGGCGGGTTCCTCAATTTTATTTTTGCCCCATAGGGGCAATAAGGTAATCAGGTGGTATACTATTTCTATTTGTTTATTAGAACTCCTTTTAACCACCTATGCATTCTCTTATCATTTTAAATTGGACGATCCATTAAGCCAATTGGAACAGGATTTCAAATGGATCAATTTTTTTGATTTTCACTGGAGACTCGGAATCGATGGACTTTCCATAGGACCCATTTTACTGACAGGATTCATTACTACTTTAGCTACTTTAGCGGCTTGGCCAGTTACTCGGGATTCGCGATTGTTCCATTTCCTGATGTTAGCAATGTACAGTGGTCAAATAGGATCATTTTCTTCTCGAGATCTTTTACTTTTTTTCATCATGTGGGAGTTAGAATTAATTCCTGTCTACCTACTTCTAGCCATGTGGGGAGGGAAGAAACGTTTGTACTCAGCTACAAAGTTTATTTTGTACACGGCAGGAGGCTCGATTTTTCTCTTAATGGGAGTTCCTGGTATGGGTTTATATGGTTCCAATGAACCAACATTAAATTTTGAAACCTCAGCCAATCAATCTTATCCTATAGCATTAGAAATCATATTCTATTTTGGATTTTTTATTGCTTATGCTGTCAAACTGCCGATCATACCCCTACATACATGGTTACCGAATACCCATGGAGAAGCACATTACAGTACCTGTATGCTTTTAGCCGGAATCTTATTAAAAATGGGAGCGTATGGATTGGTTCGGATCAATATGGAATTATTACCCCACGCGCATTCTCTATTTTCTCCCTGGTTGATCATAATGGGCATTTTTCAAATAATCTATGCAGCTTCAACATCTCCCGGTCAACGTAATTTAAAAAAAAGAATTGCCTATTCTTCCGTATCTCATATGGGTTTCACAATTATAGGAATTAGTTCCATAACGGATACGGGACTCAACGGGGCCATTTTGCAAATGATTTCTCATGGATTTATCGGTGCTGCACTTTTTTTCTTAGCAGGAACGAGTTACGATAGAATACGTCTTGTTTATCTCGACGAAATGGGGGGAATAGCTATCCCGATGCCAAAAATTTTTACACTGTTCAGTAGTTTCTCAATGGCCTCTCTTGCATTGCCGGGAATGAGCGGTTTTGTTGCGGAATTGATAATATTTTTTAGTATAATAACTAGTCAAAAATTCTTTTTAATGCCAAAAATATTAATTACGTTTGTAACGGCAATTGGAATGATATTAACTCCTATTTATTTATTATCGATGTTACGCCAGATTTTCTATGGATACAAGCAATTTAATGTTCCAATATCAAATTTATTAGATTCTGGACCACGAGAATTATTTGTTTCGATCTGTATCCTTCTACCCGTAATAGGTATTGGTATTTATCCGGATTTTGTTTTTGCACTATCAGTTGACAAGGTAGAAGCTATTTTATCTAATTATTTTTATAGATAGTTTTCATCAATAATACATACAATAAAATAAAAAATGCAAAATAAATTTAATAAAAAAACATACACACAATAAGATAATAAGAAAATTCTAATAAAATTTTTTATTTTCATTAGATAATTAGGAGTTTTTGAGAACCTTGTGAATAACTATTTTATGTTTATGGTTCTCAAAAACTCCTACGAACTCTCGTTATAAACGAGATTCCTATGTTATGTATTGTATTCGTAAGGTCTTTTCTTCAATTAGAGGTTAGTGTGAATGAACCATAACTATGTAACCCTATTCCTAATAGATTTACCCCAAAATAGCATATCCAAATTATAAGAAATCCCATAGAAGCTACAATTGCAGAATTTACGCCTTGCAAATTTTTATTTGTTCGAGTATGTAAATAAATTGCGAATATAGTCCAAGTAATAAATGCCCAAGTTTCCTTGGGATCCCAATTCCAATATGATCCCCATGCCTCATTAGCCCATACTGCTCCTGAAAGAATACCGATGGTTAAAAAGATAAACCCTAGACTAATGACACGACAACTCCAACAATCCAATTGTTGAATCAATTGATACCTATGATAATTTCTAAATGAAATAAAAAAAGTGTTTCGTAAAACATTGTTTATTTCATTCACATATTGAATCACGCCAAAGGAAAATGGACTAATTAAGATATTTTTGTTTTTACCAAATATTTTTACATTTTTTCGAAATGTAATTACTATAAGAGCTATTGATAATAATGAGCCACATAGAAGGGCTGCGTAGCTCAATACCATCATACTTACGTGCATCATTAACCACTGTGATTGGAGAGCGGGTACTAATTTTGTGGATTGATGCATTTCAGTTAAAAGACCTGAAGTAGCAAAGCCTTGGGTAAAAATAGCACTTGGTGCGGTTATTGCACTTAAATTATTTTTTTGGTTCGTAAAATAGGGAACCATATGAATAATGGAAAAACTCCATGAAAGGAACATTAATGATTCAAATAAATTACTTAAAGGGAAATGCCCAGAATAAACCCAACGAATAGCTAAAATTCCTGTTATACAGAAAAGGGTAACTATCAGTCCTTTTTCTGACGAATTAAACAATCCTACCATTTCATGGACTAATAAGGTCACCAAATAAATTGTAATTAAAATAGAAATAATCGAAAAAGAGATGTGAGTTAATATATGTTCTAAAGTCAAAAATATCATAAAAAGAAATCCTAACCAAAAAAAGGTCTTTTAACGATAGAATGTAAATTTGGAATTGAATTAATTATAGGATTTATTCTATTTCTTTTCGAAGATGCCGCCACTCGGACTCGAACCGAGATGCTCTAGCACTGCTTCCTAAGAGCAGCGTGTCTACCGATTTCACCATAGCGGCGTGATCGAAATTATAATAGCTCATCCACATTCAATCGTCGAGATTGAAAGAGCCAATTCAATGCAATATTCTTGAAAAAGTAAAAAAGAATTTAGATTTGAACGTTGAAGAATCTTTAGTTATGGAATGGTGATAGTTTTGTTTTAACAATGTCATGGTTTTTCGTGCAGTTTAAGTTAAGCTCTTCTGGAATGTAACAATTGGAACTAGAAAGGTCTGTTCTCAATCCAAGCGGAGAACTCCAATTTTTTTTTTTTTTTGAAAATTGATGGGGAAGATTATAATCCCCATCCTGCAAAAACCTACATAGAGATAAAACCCCCGTATCTTGGACTTCAAAATTTTTTTATAGTAACTTTCCACTAGACAGAAAAATTTGGATTCTACATATCACAAAATCAAATAAAATTTTCTATTGATCAGTTCAAAATAAGAATATTAGTTAATGAGTAAGATTCCTCTTACTAAATTGTTAAATTCAATTAGCTAATTCATCGACTCATATCAATTTAGATTATTCTAAAACTTTATTACTTGTTTGTCGCGCAAAAAAAACTTTTTGACTTCCCGGTAGAAATAGATTTTGCTAATGAAAATGCTTTTACCGCCGCCCAATACGCTTTTTTTTTCCAAATGTTTTTACGAATACGCTTTTTTGACAGAGAAGTACGTTTCTTTGGAACTGCCATTCAAAAATGAAGAGGTTACTCTTTATTATAGTTAAATGTGAAAGACATCTATTGTTCAAAATTCGAAATATAAATTATATTATGGCTCTTTATTCGGATCTGTTTCAGCGGGTTCTACTGCTATAAAAATTGAATTGCTTTTTTTAATAATAAAATAATAATAAAAGAATCAAAAAGGTTTTAATTTCAAATCTCCGGATATTCTCGTCGTGTTACATTTAATTTTAAAAAATTAATCGAAAAGTTTCAGAACCCTTACCTACTTTTTACAAAATCTATTGTAATTTAAAATTGATTTCTAGTAATTCTAATTGATTAAGAAAGTATACCTAAAAAAAAATTCTAAAATTAGAATGAGTTAGTAGTTAATTGGTTAAGAGATACCTGACTTCAAAATAAAGAACATTTTTCGTACTTTCTTATTTCAGTTATATTAGAACTGAGGTCAAGGATAACAAAATGACAGATCTCCTAGAGTTCCCATAAACAAAATTTCTTTGATTGGTTGCAAGGAGCGTAAGCAACTCAATGAGTTCCACAACGAATTAGTTAATGATTCCGGATAATTTTATTAAAATAATAATTTTATGTTTATCTGGTTAAGTTCTTGGCGGATATTATGATTCATACTAGAATCAAATACTTTAATTTTCCTTTTTGATATAATTATTTTTCCCTATTCTATAGATATTTTTAGAGATATAAATTTTCGTAATCGTAATAATGGAATGGTTTATAATCTTATATTTTCTATTTTTCGAAATATCTTAGTTAATCACTAACTAGTAATTTTTTCCAATGACTTTATCTTATCATTTGACCAATAGTAACTTCTTGATTTGAATAGTTGAAATATTTCTTTTTTGAAAGAATAAAAAATCATAATGATTACAATTTAAAATTCTATTTGAACTCTTTGATATCTTGGTTTTTTTTATTACTTTCTCTTTCCGAAAGAGAGAAAAACTGGTGAATTGGAAACAATAAAAAAAAAAAAAAAAAAAAAATTTTCTTATGGCATATACATCTCAATATGCATGGATCATACCTTGGGTTCCACTTCCAGTTCCTATAGCAATAGGAATCGGACTTCTCGTTGTCCCTACAGCAGCAAAAAGTCTTCGTCGTATATGGGCCTTTCCTAGTATTTTATTACTAAGTATCATTATGATTTTTTCAGCCGATCTGTCTATTCAACAAATGAATGGCAGTTTTATATATCAATACGTATGGTCCTGGACTATCCATAATGATTTTTCTTTAGAATTTGGTTACTTGATCGATCCACTTACGTCCATTATGTTAATATTAATTACTACTGTTGGAATAATGGTTCTTATTTATAGTGACAATTATATGTCTCATGATCAAGGCTATTTGAGATTTTTTGCTTATATGAGTTTTTCCAATGCTTCCATGTTGGGATTAGTTACTAGTTCTAATTTGATACAAATTTATATTTTTTGGGAATTGGTTGGAATGTGTTCCTATTTATTAATAGGGTTTTGGTTCACACGACCAATTGCGGCAAATGCTTGCCAAAAAGCCTTTGTAACTAATCGTGTAGGGGATTTTGGTCTATTATTAGGAATCCTAGGTTTTTATTTTATAACGGGTAGTTTCGAATTTCGGGATTTGTTCGAAATAACCAATAACTTGATTGCTAATGATGGAGTCAATTCCGAATTTTTGACTTTGTGTGCTTCCCTATTATTCGTCGGTGCAGTTGCGAAATCGGCACAATTCCCCCTTCATGTATGGTTACCCGATGCTATGGAAGGGCCTACTCCTATTTCAGCTCTTATCCACGCTGCTACTATGGTAGCAGCGGGAATTTTTCTTGTAGCTCGATTTCTTCCTCTTTTTATCACTCTACCTTACGTAATGAATTTGATTTCTTTGGTAGGTATAATAACAATACTATTCGGAGCCACTTTGGCTCTTGCTCAAAAAGATATTAAGAAAAGTTTAGCCTATTCTACAATGTCTCAATTGGGTTATACTATGTTAGCTTTAGGTATGGGATCTTATCGAGCTGCTTTATTTCATTTAATTACGCATGCCTATTCGAAAGCATTATTATTTTTAGGATCCGGATCGATTATTCACTCAATGGAAACCATTATTGGATATTCGCCAGATAAAAGTCAGAATATGGCTCTTATGGGAGGCTTAACAAAATATGTGCCAATTACAAAAACTACCTTTTTATTAGGTACACTTTCCATTTGCGGTATTCCACCTCTTGCTTGTTTTTGGTCCAAAGACATTATTCTTAATGATAGTTGGTTGTATTCACCCATTTTCGCGATAATAGCTTATTTCACAGCAGGATTAACTGCATTTTATATGTTTCGAATATATTTACTTACTTTTGAAGGGCATTTAAATGCCCATTTGCAAAATTTCAGTGGCAAACAAAATAGCTTGGGCTATTCAATCTCTATATGGGGCAAAGAAGGGTCAAAAGCGATAAAACAAAATTTTGTTTTATCATCAATCAATAATAAGGAAAGTGCTTTGCTTTTTTCAAAAAAAACGTATGCAATTGATGGTAATGTAAGAAAAAAAATGCGATCCCTTATTACTCATTTTTCCAATAAAAAGCTTTCCCAGTACCCCCATGAATCAGATAATACTATGCTATTGCCACTTCTTGTATTGGTATTATTTACTTTATTCATCGGATTTATAGGAATTCCTTTTGCTCCTGATCAAGGGGGCATATATTTTGATGTATTATCCAAATGGTTAACTCCGTCGATAAATCTTTTACATTCAAACTCGAGTAATTCTGTGGATTGGTATGATTTTTTTACAAATATGATTTTTTCGGTAACTATCGCGTCTTTCGGAATATTTATAGCGTCTCTCTTATATAAGCCTGTTTTTTCAACTTTTCAAAATTTAGACTTAATTAATTCATTTATAAAAATAGGTCCTAAGAGAAGTTTCTGGGAACAAATAATAAATGTGATATATAATTGGTCATATAATCGTGGTTACATTGACAGTTTTTATTCAACAACCTTAACTAGGGGTATAAGAGGGTTAGCTGAACTAATTTCCTTTTTTGATCGACAAGTAATTGATGGAATTACTAATGGAGTTGGTGTTACAAGTTTCTTTGTAGGAGAGGGGATAAAATATATAGGGCGCGGACGAATTTCTTTTTATCTCTTCTTGTATTTATTTTATGTATCAATTTTTTTTTATTTACTATATATACTATATAGTAAATAAAAAAAAATTGAAGTTTTCATTCTGTACATGCCAGATCATGAATTAGTAACTGCAGTCGATCTTCAATCCCCCCCCCCCTTTTTTTTTTAGTTAACAAAATTGGAACTTCCCTTTATTTTATTTCTTGTTCTCTTCATCATCATAATCTTTTTTGTTCTCTTCATCATCATAATCTTTTTTGTTCTCTTCATCATCATAATCTTTCTTGTTCTCTTCATAAAGTTTCTTGTTCTCTTCAAACTCACAATAGTTACTCCACTCCTGAACAGCTTTGCGCATACGCGACCTTATTAATTTAGTTTGATTTTGTGGACTGTACGCGGATACCTCGGACTCGTAGTCATAATCCGGGAGTTGTTCTAGTATAAGTTTCAAAAAGAATTTCTCTGTCATTAGATTCTCTGCCTTTTTACGTTTTTCACGTTCCTCTTCCTCAAAAAGACGAGCTGCCAACATATACCTGTCCATAGCTTTTTTGTTTTGCTCTTGCTTTTTACGTTTTTCATCTTCCTCTTGCTTTTTACGTTTTTCATCTTCCTTTTTACGTTTTTCATCTTCCTCTGTGCACAAAAACTCTGTGCACAAAAACTCTGTGCACAAAAACAACTTTTTGCGTATCATTTCAAAAAAGGTTAATAAACTCGGTGGATATGTAAAAGATATTCTTAGTTTTCCATCACTTACACACGTAGAAAAAAAATATTGTGACATTTCATCTCTTACAGCTGTTTCAAATTGATCATTTTTGATATATCGCAATGGACGATTCCATCGTTTATAGTCAAAAAGAAGAGTCACAAGAGGTTTTTCAAACCAGAAGGGGTCTTTCTTTTTATTTTTAAGTTTTTCTTTGAATTCCTCTTCTTCCTGTTTAGTCCCGAAAGTTTTTTCTTCTTCTATATCAGCTTCTTCTATATCAGCTTCTTCCCCTTTTTTTTGGGGGATATCTTTCAGTTTCTTAGTTAAAATAGGCGACGGTACTCTGCCTAAATAGTAGACACTGGTGATAAAAAAGATCATACTAAAAATTCGACTTCGAGACATAGAACTTTTCAATTCCGACACAAGGTACTTATACTTATTCGCTAAAAAATGATTCGCTAAAAAATGATTCGCTAAAAAAGCACGATTTTTACTTTGCCGTATCCAGAAAAATACAAATCCAACCCCTTTCAGGAATAATTTCATTAATAAAATGTGACCAATTAACCAACCAACAAAACTACTTGTTAGAAATAATATCTTGTTGTTGTATCGAAACATATAAATGTTGACTAATCTGGCTAACGTTGGGCTTGGTAAAACAAAATGGTTCAATAATTGAAAAATAAAATTTTCGAAGAATACACATTGAATGCTGAGATTTCGTATTGAATTTCTGGTAGTAGATCCATCATCAAAAAAGTCTTTGTGATTGGCCCAGAAGAACTGAAACAAAGAATACGGTAGAACTAGGACCGTTATTGTATGAGGTCTACCCAATGCTAGATGGAGAGGCGT